GAGAAATAGAAAGATAAAAAATAAGCGTGTAGAATTTAGTAATTCCTCTTTGTTCTCCTAATTGATTGCGATTAAACTCGGCCCAATCTTTTCCTAAAAAAAAGGATTGAGCCGAATAAAATAAAGAATGAGCTTCCTATACTATACATAACATACTATATATTTGCATATATCTTTCATATCATATGTACAGACCTATATACTATATATACAAGTATATACATATACAAGTATATACAAGATCTAAATAGAACGAAGACGAAACAACTCGATATTTCTATTTTGATTTTTGGATCCAATCCATAATTAATCCTATGGATCCTTAGGATTAGTGGATCATTTTATATTTCGTAGTTTCAGGCCTTAGATTAAGCTAAGGGAAGGGCTCCCTCTATCCAATCTACTCATCCTGTATATTGTCTTTTTCGTTCCATGTTGCAATATAAACGTATTATTTGATTATACGATACAAGGTTATACGAGAACGAATTCCTTATTTATAAACTATTTTCGATGAGAATTTGTATTTTAATTGAAAAAAAAAGAGAATCATTTCTTTCAATACTCACTTATTATTAGTTAACAATCCTAATCCTCATATGCTTAATTCTGATAGGAAATAAAATAGTAAAATAATTATTCATCGAATGACTATTCCTCTATTGTATTTTCATCAAATAGGGGGCAGGAAGATTCTATGGAAAAATGGTGGTTCAATTCGATGTTGTCTAACGAGAAGTTAAAGTTAGAACATAGGTATGGTTTAAGTAAATCAATGGAAAGTCTTGATGCTATTGGCCATACCAGTGGAAGTGATGAACCCCTTCTAAATGATACGGAGAAAAATTGGAGTGATAGTGTTAGTTATAGTTTCAGTAATGTTGATTATTTATTTGGTATCAGGGATATTTGGAGTTTGATCTCTGATGACACTTTTTTAGTTAGGGATAGTAATGGTAACAGTTATTCCGTATATTTTGATATTGAAAATCATAGTTTTGGGATTGACAATAATAGTTCTTTTCTGAGTGAATTAAAAGGTTTTTTTTCTAGTTTTTTGAATAGGGGGTCTAAGAGAAACAATCACTACTATTATCATTACATGTATGATACTCAATCTAGTTGGACTAATCACATTAATAGTTATCTTCGTTTTGAAGTCAGTATTAATAGTTCCATTTCAGGTGGTACTGACAATTACAGTGACAGTTACATTTATAGTTTCATTTGTACTGAAAATGTAAGTGGTAGTGAAAGTGAAAGTGAAAGTTTTAGTATAAGAACTCGTAATAATGGCATTGATTTCAATATAAGAGGAAGATCTAATGATTTCGATATAAATAAAAAATACAGACATTTATGGGTTCAATGCAAAAATTGTTATGGATTAAATTATAAAAAACTTCTTAGGTCAAAAATGAATATTTGTGAACAGTGTGGATATCATTTGAAAATGAGTAGTTCAGATAGAATCGAACTTTCGATTGATTCGGGCACTTGGGATCCTATGGATGAAGATATGGTTTCTATGGACCCCATTCAATTTCATTCAGAAGAGGAACCTTATAAAGATCGTATCGATTCTTATCAAAAAAAGACAGGTTTAACTGAAGCTGTTCAAACAGGCATAGGTCAACTAAACGGTATTCCCGCAGCAATTGGGGTTATGGATTTTAAGTTCATGGGAGGTAGTATGGGATCTGTAGTAGGTGAGAAAATCACTCGTTTGATTGAGTATGCTACTAATCGATCTCTACCTGTCATTATTGTGTGTGCTTCTGGAGGAGCACGCATGCAAGAAGGAAGTTTGAGCTTGATGCAAATGGCTAAAATATCTTCTGCTTCATATGATTACCAATCCACTAAAAAGTTATTCTATGTAACAGTCCTTACATCTCCTACAACCGGTGGAGTAACAGCCAGTTTTGGTATGTTGGGAGATATCATTATTGCTGAACCTAATGCGCACATTGCATTTACGGGTAAAAGAGTAATTGAACAAACATTGAATAAGACAATACCCGATGGTTTACAAGCGGCTGAGTATTTATTCCATAAAGGCTTATTCGACCCAATCGTACCACGTAATCCTTTAAAAGGTGTTCTAAGTGAGTTATTTCAGCTCCATGGTTTCTTTCCCTTGAATAAAAATTCCAAAAATTAAAGTATAGCACTAGATTCAGTTATTTTGTTTGTAGCGAACAAGTATTTAGTTCATCGTAATAAAAAAAACTAAGAAAAATGTTCTTTGGTGATATAAGTTACACTTTCTAGTAAGAGTCAGAAGTTTCGGATAATTTTTTTTCTTCCAGATCCAGATCCATTTTTTATCTTACCCCTATTCATGATTAGGTATTATGAACCTCTATCAACAGGATAAAATAAAAAAGTGAATTTCTCTTTCCGAGGAATTCGAACTTGGGAAAATAAAAAGAAATATCAAATATGGAAATGAAATAAAATAATTTCTACATCTATCGCATTTTTACTATGAATCCCTGTTTGTTGGATCGTATTATTTAGAGTCGCGAATTCATAATGAACTTCATTTTCATAAGAAAACCACTTTTAAATAAAAAACTCCTTATTAGATTAGAAAGAAAGATAGAAAGAACATAAGGATGGGAGAAGAAGAATAATAAAATTTGTAAAAGAAGATTACCCTATTTATATTCGTGTAGAAAGATGAATAGGTACACTTAATTTAGTTCTACATTTTTGCACTTATTATCTATCCTTTTTTTTTCTTTAAATTTAATATTTTAATATTATTTTTATATTTAAAATTTATATTTTAATATAAATATATTATTTAGAAATTATATATTTATATATACTTAATTGTTTATATATACTTAGTAGTATAATATTATATAAAATACAATAGTCAATATTACCTAATATTACTTATAATAGATATACTTATCATATCATAAGATATCTTTCTAATAGATACAAATATATAGATACAAATATTAAATCGAGGCACCCATTCTATGACAGATCTCAACTTACCCTCTATTTTTGTGCCTTTAGTGGGCCTAGTATTTCCGGCAATTGCAATGGCTTCTTTATCTCTTCATGTCCAAAAAAATAAGATTGTCTAGATCCAATGGGACCAAATCTTATCAATTTATTTCAACACTGTATCATAATACGGATATTTTTTTAGTGCAATATGGTACGATATGTGGCTCTTTCCACACACAAATGAAAGAACTGTTATGTATGCGGATACATGATATCTGCATAAATGCATGTATATATATATATGCAGGGTATAGCTGGTTAAAAACGGATCAGTAAATATTTTTAATAGAAAGTCAATGTATCTAACCAATTACTCCACATCAGAATAGTGCTAGTTGATGAAAGTTACTTCGGAATCAAGAAAGGTAAAGTCAAATTTGGGTTATTCTCTCAATTCCAATCGAATGCAACTGGATCTAGTATAGTATGAATTGGCGATCAGAACATATATGGATAGAACTTATAAGGGGGTCTCGAAAAACAAGTAATTTTTGCTGGGCCTGTATCCTTTTTTTAGGTTCACTAGGATTCTTAGCGGTTGGAACTTCCAGTTATCTTGGTAGGAATCTGATATCCATATTTCCATCTCAGCAAATTATTTTTTTTCCGCAAGGAATCGTGATGTCTTTTTACGGGATCGCAGGTCTATTCGTTAGCTCCTATTTGTGGTGCACAATTTTGTGGAATGTAGGTAGTGGTTATGACCGATTCGATAGAAAAGAAGGAATTGTGTGCATTTTTCGTTGGGGATTTCCTGGAATAAATCGTCGCATCTTCCTTCGCTTCCTTATGAGAGATATCCAATCAATCAGAATTGAGGTTAAAGAGGGTCTTTATCCTCGTCGTGTCCTTTATATGGAAATCAGAGGTCAAGGGGCCATTCCCTTGACTCGTACTGATGAGAATTTTACTCCACGAGAAATTGAACAAAAAGCTGCCGAATTGGCCTATTTCTTGGGCGTACCAATTGAAGTATTTTGAAATGAATTGAACACAATAAAGAATAAATGTTTTCTCGGCATGGGGGAAGGAACTTGCTAATTCCTTTTTTAATACAATTGAAGTCTTTTTGGAATGTTCATTCGAACAAAACATGTTAGATTATTCTATTTCCTCCTTCCTTTGTCGTGGCGACTCCCATAGAATAAAACAAAAAAGCAGGAGGGCGTATATGGAATAACTATAATAAACTATACTATAATAAAGAAGAAAATGGTGAAACATTTCGAAATAATTAACTGAGGGGGGTTTTCGTTTCTAAATCCGATTCGTTATTTTAAGTGGGTTTTCGAGTATTCATAGAAAGGAACAAATGAAGATGAAATTGCTTCGAATTTGCCCATTTAAATTTGCCCAATTGAGATATCTAGGAATAATATTGATTTTGCATTTTTATCCGAAAAGGGCGAACCCTTATCCCATTTCTATATTCCTTCTAGATCCAAGAACTAAACTCAATTTTGACACAAAAATTGGAATGAATAGACCCATAGGTTCAATACCTTGTTATAGAACTCGTGCTTCAGAGAAATATCATATAGAGTCAACGAATGAAGCAGGTTCATTAACGATTCAATTCACAGATAAAAAATGAAAAAAAAGAAAGCATTGCCTTCTTTCCCATATCTTGTATCTATAGTATTTTTGCCCTGGTGGGTCTCTCTCTCATTTAATAAATGTCTGGAACTTTGGGTTACAAATTGGTGGAATACCGGGCAATCCAAAACTCTCTTGAATATCATTCAAGAGAAAAACGTTCTAGAAAGATTCATAGAATTAGAAGAACTCTTTCTGTTGGACGAAATGATAAAGGAGTACCCGGAGACACATATACAAAAACTTCGTATAGGAATACACAAGGAAACGATACAATTGGTCAAAACACACAATGAATATCATCTCCATATCATTTTGCATTTCTCGACAAATATAATCTCTTTCGCTATTCTAAGTGGTTATTTTATTTTGGGTAATGAGGAACTTGTCATTCTTAATTCTTGGGTTCAGGAATTCCTCTATAACTTAAGTGACACAATAAAAGCTTTTTCGATTCTTTTAGTTACTGATTTATGGATTGGATTTCACTCGACTCATGGTTGGGAACTAATAATTGGTTCGTTCTACAACGATTTTGGATTGGCTCATAACGATCAAATTATATCTGGTCTTGTTTCCACTTTTCCAGTTATTCTAGATACAATTGTGAAATATTGGATTTTCCATTATTTAAATCGTGTATCTCCTTCGCTTGTAGTCATTTATCATTCAATGAATGAATGAAGAACTCATTTGATCTCCTGATATCAATCAAATAAATCAGAATCTTTCTTCCTTTATAAAGAAACCATTTTTAATCTTACTTAATTCTTTATATTTTATTTCTACCAGTTCAAGGTATTCGTCCTATATTACAGTACAACTATTCCAGTACAATGACAGACTCGTGCATAGGGAACTTTACTAGTTCCCTATCTAATTTATTGTAGAAATTCCGAGATCCATGATTGGACATGCAAAATAGAAATACTTTTTCTTGGGTAAAGGAACAGATGACTCGATCCATTTCTGTATCGATCATGATATATGTAATAACTCGAGCATCCATTTCAAATGCATATCCCATTTTTGCGCAGCAGGGTTATGAAAACCCACGAGAAGCAACTGGACGAATTGTATGTGCTAATTGCCATTTAGCTAATAAGCCCGTGGATATTGAAGTTCCGCAAGCTGTGCTTCCTGATACTGTATTTGAAGCAGTTGTTCAAATTCCTTATGATATGCAACTGAAACAAGTTCTTGCTAATGGTAAAAAAGGGGGTTTGAATGTGGGTGCTGTTCTTATTTTACCCGAGGGATTCGAATTAGCCCCCCCCGATCGTATTTCTCCTGAGTTGAAAGAAAAGATAGGAAATCTGTCTTTTCAGAGTTATCGTCCCAATAAAAAAAATATTCTTGTGATAGGTCCTGTTCCGGGTCAGAAATATAGTGAAATCGTCTTTCCCATTCTTTCCCCCGACCCTGCTACGAAGAAAGACGTTCACTTCTTAAAATATCCCATATATGTGGGTGGGAACAGAGGAAGGGGTCAGATTTATCCTGATGGTAGCAAGAGTAACAATACAGTCTATAATGCTACATCAGCAGGTATAGTAAGCAAAATAGTACGTAAAGAAAAGGGAGGATATGAAATAACCATAGTTGATGCATCGGATGGACGTCAAGTGGTTGATATTATACCTCCAGGGCCAGAACTTCTTGTTTCAGAGGGTGAATCCATCAAGCTTGATCAACCATTAACAAGCAATCCCAATGTAGGAGGGTTTGGTCAGGGAGATGCAGAAATAGTGCTTCAAGATCCATTACGCGTCCAAGGCCTTTTGTTCTTCTTCGCATCTGTTATTTTGGCACAAGTTTTTTTGGTTCTTAAAAAGAAACAGTTTGAAAAAGTTCAATTGTACGAAATGAATTTTTAGGTCCAGAGATTCCTTAACATTTAGTAAAAAGTGCCCATTTTTTGTCCATCGATACAATTATGTATGATCAAAAAATTCTGTAAATCCTTTTGCTTGCTTTGTTTATACTCTTTTTGTTTTGCAGGGCGCCTGGAATTCATTACTTGTATTCCATTTTAGTAATAAACAATAGGCATACAAACAAATACAAAAGAAGAGAATACAAGGCAAGGATGGTAAAAATGAAAGGAACAAATACTTTTAGGAAGGATTACTAGTCTTCCTAATCTTCTATTCGACGCAAGACGACACAAGAAAAAGGAATTTTCACCCGTTTTCTTGTGTCGTCTTGTATCAAAATAATTATTATTTTTTTTTTTCCTGTTCATCAAAGATTACTATTCCTTTCCTTCTTTTCCGGGTCTATCGGAACTCCTTTGTTTAGATTCATAAGAAGTAGTGGACAAACAAAGGAAAAAAAGGATTATGGGTGAATAAGTTATTGAGCAAATAGAATTTATTCACTTATTCAATATCTTCACTTATTCAATATAAGTTTCAATATAAGTTAAACTTCTAACTTAGAGAAATTATTCAAACAAAAAAGACTGTTCCGGTTGAAGGGCGGATTTGATTTTTACGAATATCCAAATCTTTATTTATTATATGATCAGATATATGATCAGAGTTTTTATTTTATTTTTAGAGTAGTTTTTATTAAGGTTCTATTAGTTTAGTCTAGAAATGATTTGCAGGATGTCTCATCCCTAGAAATCAATATAATTTTTATATTGGATTATAGATAAAATCGATTGATTCGTTCTTTCTTCTTGCTTCCAGTTAATATTTTGGGGGAAGGGCAGGGACTATGAATCAACCGCTAGATTCAATTGTTCACAAACATCATTAAGAAACAAAAGAATAGAGTGGTTTGAAACATCAGAGCAAAGGATCCTTTTTGTCATTTCTACAAAACAAATATAATATTTTTATTATGCTGACTGGATAATTAACCAAT